CAAAGTTGGCTTCAGTCATTATGTATTGAACCGAGGCAAAGGCCTCGGTAACGGTCGGACGATAGTAAAAAGTCATGGCAAACCCCGTAGCTACTTGTACTAAAAAACAAGTAAGTGTAATTCCCCCTAGACAATAAAATATGTTGACATGAGGAGGAACATATTTACTAGTTATATCATCTGCAATCGCCTGAATTTCGAGACGCTCTTCGAACCAATCATATACTTTATTGAGATAGGTAAACCAAAGGAACTCCCCCTCTGAGAACTGTATATGAGAATTTCATCTCGTACAGCTCAAGCAGAAACACCCCAATACTAGTTGCAACAGATATATAATAAAAAGTTTTAAACCTATTCGTATTTTGAGTCCCCGAGATAAAATCTTCTCTGAAGATACGAAGGGAAAAAACCCTCAAGCTCTTCTTTGTGATGATAATGCCAAAATATCAAGTCAGCTCATTCGTCTTTATGTTGATAGTTACAGGCCTCTTGAATCTTCTTTGTCCCTATTTTTATTTATTTGAGTTATTTTCTTTTTTTTTTTATTTTTGTCTAATTCGGATTTATTTTTGTTTATTATTGATAGGAATTCTCTTGTTGAGACCCTATGAATCGATTGAAACCGAAGATTCATACTAGAACCACGATGATTGAATAAAGCCTCCAGGCTAAGCCCAAAGGTTCTCTGAGTAAGAACCTTTGATCATCACTTATTCAATTAATAAATGAAATGACGAAAAATTCGGAGAAACATTTGATTTGTCCGTTGGTCAAAATAAACATAAACAGAATTTTTAAGGAAAAAAACCTTCGATTTATAATTTATATAAATATAAAATTTTAAAAATCTTTGAAATTGTTTTTTAGTCCAGTCGCGAGGTCCGAATAGTAGGTATGAATCATAGTTCAAATATCTCGATCTATTCCACATATTCCGTGCTCCAGATACAAAAATGAATATCCGACGAAGCAGAACTCATCTCTCTCAAGATGACAGACCCATTCTCTGTACTATCAATAGGATCAATTATAACAAGTCACACACTCATATTCCGGAAATACAGAAACAAAGGAATTCCACGGTCGAACTGCCATAATGGCCTAGAAATACACGTCCTGAGTGATTCATTTTGGATTGAAAAGCCAGGACTTCATGATTTTTATGGATCTAATTCATTGAAATTCCATCCAGCAAAACGGATGAATTATAAATCTCCAAAATAATAGATAGGAATACCGCAAATAGAGCCATTGCGATCCCCATCAAAGGAGTAGTTCCCCACCCAGGAGCTACTTTACCATATTCCGAATTCAAAGGTTTCAATAAATTCCCTACAGTAGTTCGTCTTGGACCAGATCTAGAACTACCCTCAACGGTTTGTGTAGCCATAAATCCTATTGCATTGGTTGAGATCGGTTGACTTTGTATACGATTCCGTTGTAAATAAACGATCTTATCATAGATCCATTGTGGTCTTGAAATTTTATAATAATGGAAACAGCAACCCTAGTCGCCATCTTTATATCTGGTTTACTTGTAAGTTTTACTGGGTATGCCTTATATACCGCTTTTGGGCAACCCTCTCAACAACTAAGAGATCCATTCGAGGAACACGGGGACTAGTTGAAGTAAAGTAATGAGCCTCCCAATATGGGAGGCTCATTACTTTACTTCAACTTAAATAATGTAAGATTGAAAAATCATTTCTTAGTCGGAACCTTAGGAGGCTCTCGAAAAAAAATAGCGAAAAAAATTATTCCTAGAGTCGAGACTAAGAGGAATGTATAAACCAATGCTTCCATAAATTTGATCGTGGTTTACAATTATAGCTTCCACACCTGTTCATTTGGGATCATCTCCCAGATTAAGAAAGGACAAGAGTCAAAGAAAGGGCGGTGATTCAAATCAAGATTTCTCTGGTACTCTATGTCAAAGTTAAATCACAAAAATACAATTGAGGCGAAAGATACAAGAGCAGTGTTGTATCAGACTCCTTGTCTCCTTGTAGTTGGATCTCCAAGTTTTTGGAATGCTCCAAATTCCACTTGAGCATCCAAATCTGGGTCAATACCAGCAAAAACATCTCTGAACAAAGTTCTAGCACCATGCCAAATGTGTCCGAAAAAGAAGAGCAAAGCAAACGAAGCATGTCCAAAAGTGAACCAACCCCTTGGGCTGCTACGAAAAACACCATCAGATTTCAAAGTAGCACGATCTAATTCAAAAATTTCACCCAATTGAGCACGTCTAGCATATTTTTTCACAGTAGCAGGATCACTATAACTGACTCCATCAAGTTCGCCACCATAGAACTCAACAGTTACTCCTACTTGTTCGACACTATACTTCGATTCTGCCCTTCTAAAAGGAACATCGGCTCTTACAATTCCGTCTCCGTCTACCAAAACTACTGGAAATGTTTCAAAAAAAGTCGGCATACGACGTACAAAAAGCTCGCGCCCGTCTTTATCTCTAAAGACGGGATGTCCTAACCATCCAACGGCTATTCCATCCCCGTTGTCCATCGAGCCCGCTCTAAATAATCCTCCTTTTGCTGGATTATTGCCAATGTAATCATAAAAAGCTAATTTTTCGGGAATTTTAGACCAAGCTTCTGATAAACTCTGATTTTCGGATAGTCCGGCACCAACCCTTCGATATATTTCTTGCTGGAAGTATCCTTGATCCCATTGATAACGAGTGGGACCAAATAATTCGATCGGGGTAGTTGCTGAGCCATACCACATAGTTCCAGCAACAACAAAAGCTGCAAAAAAGACAGCAGCGATACTACTGGAAAGGACAGTTTCAATATTACCCATACGTAATCCTTTGTATAGGCGTTGGGGGGGGCGGACACTAAGGTGGAATAGACCCGCCAATATCCCCAAGGTACCTGCTGCAATATGATGAGAGGCTATTCCTCCCGGAACAAAAGGATCAAAACCTTCTACCCCCCATGCAGGATTTACAGATTGTACTTTTCCAGTTAGTCCATAAGGATCAGACACCCATATTCCAGGACCATACAAGCCTGTTACATGAAATGCACCAAACCCAAAGCAAGCTAATCCTGAGAGAAATAAATGAATTCCAAAGATCTTGGGCAAATCCAAAGAAGGTTTTCCTGTACGTTCATCGCAGAATATTTCGAGATCCCAATATACCCAATGCCAGATAGCTGCCAAGAAGCACAAACCTGAAAAAACAATATGTGCCCCGGCCACACCTTCGTAACTCCAAATACCCGGATTCGTTATAGTCCCTCCTGTGATACTCCAACCGCCCCATGAATTGGTTATTCCTAAACGAGTCATGAAGGGTATAACGAACATACCTTGTCTCCACATTGGATCAAGAACGGGGTCAGAGGGATCAAAAACTGCTAATTCGTATAGAGCCATTGAACCGGCCCAACCAGAAACGAGAGCTGTATGCATTATATGTACAGCAAGCAAACGACCGGGATCATTCAATACGACGGTATGAACACGATACCAAGGCAAACCCATGGAAATACCCCTTTATCAAAGAAAAATAGACACCATGTAACTTTATCGCATTGGAAAAGAAAGACTATGCTATGGACCTCTCCCTTTCAGTGGATTATTTCGGAGCAAGGGTTAATATTTATTTAATTCCATTTCGTTGGTAATAATGGAAAAATTCTGTTCGTAGGAACAAAGATAAGCAGATCTATTCTATACCCGATAAGTACCAATACGCAATGGGGATTGGTCCCATTTTCTATGAGCGAATACCTAGATACTTGTTCATCATTCGAACAGCCCGACCCATTCGTAATAATTTTCCTTTATTCGTTTAGTCTTACTCTATGAACTTTCCAATCTAGGGATAAAATACGACATTACGTTTTCACATCAAAGTCAAATATAGTATTTAACTCCCCTTTCTTTCAGTTGATGCCTATTGGTGTTCCAAAAGTACCTTTTCGGAGTCCTGGAGAGGAAGATGCGGTTTGGGTTGACGTATAGTGCGGCTTGTCAGACATATTGGGTCATATGGGATTTCCCCGTTCTCTCCCCCGATCGAGATACCCTCTGTTTCGCCCAAAAAAGATTGCTTGAACCATCAATAAAGAATTTGGAGCGTGAAGTGCAATTAGATCTGTTTTTGAGGGGGTAGAAATAAATATTATCAAGTATAAAAATTTATGGTTGCCTTGGTTGGACCGATAAAATGAAGTATCCAGGCTCCGTTCAAAAAATACCCAATTGGTTAATATATGTATGATTACCACTTGTATCATAAGTGATTACTTTATAGGATATGAGTGATCTCAAACTGCCAATCAATGAAATAATATGATGACTACATCGAATATTTGTTGTAAGAAAGGCATGAAATGAATTGAAAAAAGTCGTACAAAAAAGCGGTATTGGGATCATTTGTCCTATATGTGCAAATTGAAATCGGGCGGATCTTTACCCGGAGTAGAGCATAAACCTAAAAAAATGGAGTAGGCCCATTCAGGAACAAGAAAATTACATCGTAATTTGGGTTGGATTTCGATGAAACAATACATCAATGAGAGGTTAATTCGATAAGTTTAGTGGATTCTTTTCTTTTTTTATTTTTACGGAGAGACGCGAAAAAAATAATCTTTAAAAAAAATATACAAGAAAAGCCCCTTCCATTAGGAGGTAGAAAAGTCCTACTATAAAAAAGAAGGCGGGCTGGAATCAACACATTGATTCGTTTTTTCACAATTTTTTTGAACCGTATGCATCCAAAGGTGCGTGTACGGTTCCTAAGGGATAAAATTTTATCCTAATCAACCGACTTCATCGAGAAAGATTACTTTTTTTAGGCCAAGAGGTTGATAGCGAGATCTCAAACCAACTTATTGGACTTATGGTATATCTCAGCATAGAGGATGAGATCAGGGATCTTTATTTGTTTATAAACTCTCCCGGCGGATGGGTAATACCCGGAGTAGCCATTTATGATACTATGCAATTTGTGCCACCAGATGTACATACAATATGCATGGGATTAGCCGCTTCAATGGGATCTTTCATCCTGGTTGGAGGAGAAATTACCAAACGTATAGCATTCCCTCACGCTTGGCGCCAATGAGTTTTTATTTGAGAGAAAAAAGAAGACTATGCCTTCGCGATATGTAATATGAATATTAAGTAATAATAGCATGGCACTTCGAGTTCGATATGAACAAACCATTATTGTTTTTTCATAACATGAGATTATGTATCGGGCGAGTAATATGAGACAAAAGGTATTTCCGATTTGATCTTATCTATCCGGGGTTCATTTCAGCGTCACAAACTTTTTTGTTTTCACACCAGAAGTCTCTTTCCAATATTTATGTTATGAAAGAGTACTAAAATGAAAAAAAAAAAACACAAGATCATTTTTTTACTTATTTGTTTGATCGGATCAAAAAGAAACTTTGGGATTGCTGAATCGAGATAAATTTAAAATATAGAAAGCAACGGAACCATCATAGTATTTTTTAACTCCTCTGAAAAGAAGGGTGGTAAATGGATCACTTTTCCATTTGGGTCTGATATATCCTATTTCTCTTTTTGCTCGACGGAAAGGAAAAGTAAATTCCATTGTGGAGCCGTATGCAATGCACAAAAAATGCCTGTACGGTTGTTCAATTATAATATATTCTTATTTTTTTGTTATTCTTTATCTCTTTCCTTCGTCCGATCATACGAGATCTAGAAACCATTCATTATGTTATATCATCAGGGTAATGATCCACCAACCTGCTAGTTCTTTTTATGAGGCTCAAACGGGAGAATTTGTCCTAGAAGCGGAAGAACTGCTGAAACTCCGCGAAACCCTCACAAGGGTTTATGTACAAAGAACGGGCAACCCCTTATGGGTTGTATCCGAAGACATGGAAAGGGATGTTTTTATGTCAGCAACAGAAGCCCAAGCTCATGGAATTGTTGATCTTGTAGCGGTCGAAAATGCCGGGGATTTCACGTAAATCCGTGATTTCATTTTGAACCAAACCATAATTTTTAATTTGGATGAACCTAAATTTCATGTTTTTTCTGCTCTGCTTACCGGGGTAAATTTCAATTTAATTGAAATATAGGGTAAAAAAAAATTTGAAATAATTCAATTCATAATCATCTGGTTAGGATTGATCTAAACCGGCCCATTTTTTTTATATACGATTTAGCATGCCAACTATTAAACAACTTATTAGAAACACAAGACAGCCAATAAAAAATGTAACAAAATCCCCCGCTCTTCGGGGATGTCCTCAGCGTCGAGGAACGTGTACTAGGGTGTATGTGCGACTCGTTCAGATCATGAGCTGGAAAAAAAGAAAGGAACATTTTTTCCAGTATCAATGACCCGTACCAATGAATAGGATGGAAAAATTCCATTCAATATAATATATAAATCTAAAAAACCTCCATTGTGTATGAAATTTATGGTTTCTATTGGTGCAAATCCAATCACTTCAATGGGAGATGAGAAGCAATTCCCCATTGGTAACAAATGGTTATCCATTAAGCGGGGGAAATTGTATTTAAGAAGCAAAAGAATTATGCTCCCACTCTTGCAAGAACGGACGAACATGGTCAGCTACCTAGCGAACCTTTGTAATTAAATACCGTCACTGTATGGGTAGATCTCATTGTGAAAAGACCTATTACTGGATAATTCATGGGTAGAGTCAAAGAATGTGAACTGTACAAGTTACTAATAACATTGATTAAATGAGGGAAAGGACTCCGGTGTATAGAGAGGACCTCACCGTTTAAGAAGCAACCATAGAAACGATGGAACCCACTATTTTTCCATTTTCCCTTTACTATTTATTGATACTTTATACTATACTCAACTTAATTTACAATTTACTATTTTGTTGATACCTAGTATCAATACTATTTCTTATTTTGAGGTTAAACGCCTGGAAAAAATCGTGGTTGGGAAGGTCATAGTAGCAAAAGCCATTGGAATTTTTTTATACATCGGACGAATCCGTTTTGTTATTAATAGACCAGGAAAGGGGAAAAGAATGGCTGAAAGAAAATAAATCGATTAGTTATTCATCAAAGTTTAATTTGATTCAATGACCAGAATTAGACGCGGGTATATAGCTCGGAGACGTAGAACAAAAATTCGTTTATTTGCATCAACCTTTCGAGGGGCTCATTCAAGACTTACTCGAAGTACTATTCAACAGAAAATGAGAGCCTTGGTTTCTGCTCATCGGGATAGGGGCAGGCAAAAGAGAAATTTTCGTCGTTTGTGGATCACTCGGATAAATGCAGCAATTCGTGAGAGTGGGGTATCCTATAGTTATAGTAGATCAATACATGATCTGTACAAGAGGCAGTTGCTACTTAATCGTAAAATACTTGCACAAATAGCCATATCAAATATGAATTGTCTTTACATGATTTCCAATAAGATCATTAAATAAGGCGATTGGAAGGAATACATCACCATAATGATTTAAACGGGGGCCCCCGGAGAATGAGCTCCGGGAAAGTACAGTAGAAATTAATAAAATAGTAAAAATGAATGAACACATTTCAATAACAAAAAGAATAAATCTTTTTTACTTTACAATTTTTTTCTTACGACGTGACAATCCAATATGGATTCTCTCATTTTTCGAACAAAAAATCAATCTGAGTTGGGGTTCGGATTGGAATTTTTATTCAATTGCAATTGAGGAATAGGCCTATCTATTTATTTCTAGTTCGAGGACCTGTAGTTCTAGGAGTCGACTCCGTTCTCTCAAATTGTTTCTCATTATTAAGAAAAGGTAACAAAGATAAAATACGAGCTTGTTTTATAGCAATAGTAATTAATCGTTGTTGTTTCAAAGTCAATCTATTCACTCGTCTAGATAATATTTTTCCTTGTTCACTAATAAATCGACTAATTAAACTCATGTTTCTATAATCAATTCGATCCCCCGACCCAATTGGGGGCAAACGCCTACGAAAAGATCGCTTGGATTTAAGAAAAAGTCGCTTGGATTTATCCATGGTTTATTCCTTATCTTTAAAATCCTATTTCTTAATTCTAATTTTGGATCCGACCGAAATAGGATTTGGTTGTTTTATTTTTATAGTTTATTTATATTATATATATTATTATGTAATTATATGTAATTTTTTCCTGTTCCTTGAATGAAGGGGTTACACACGCATTACACTTTATCTATTTTTTTATCTCCCCATGAATCGTATGCTTGTAACAATGGGGACAAAATTTTCTCAATTCCAATCGACTAGGCGTATTGTGTCGATTCTTTTGAGTAATATATCTGGAAATGCCCCGGGATTCCTTATTAATATCGTTTCGGACACAACTGTTACATTCCAAAATAACTCTTACTCTGACATCCTTACCCTTGGCCATGAACCTCCTTTTTTTTTTTATTTTGGATTCACTCAACTCTTCCATTTTCGATCCGAAACGAAGAAGAAAAAAGAAGTTGCTGACTCGAAAACCTATTCTGAAATATTTCCTTTCAATCAATAGATAAATAATCAATAGATAAATAATAATAAGTAATACAATGATTTCTAACTATCAATTAGTTCTATTCTAATATCGGTATTTCATTTAATTATCTTGTATGCTTTTTGTTGTCCTCGACTCTTATTTCCTTTCCATTTCTGTTCTCCCTCTATTACTTCAGCTTGAACCCGAGTTTCGTTGCGGACGAATCTCTTCTTTGATTCTTTCTCTTTCCTTCTTTTTTTAGGATAAAAAAAGGAGAGTAAAGAACAAAACAAAGAAAGGGGGGTTAGTCACAGATAATTTATTGTATCTCTAATCTTCTTCATCCCTAACTAGAATGAAAAAAAAGGGAATGTCAACGCATCTGGGAATAAACGATTGATCTCTATCAATAGACCTGCTAAAGACCCGAACCACAGAGTGCTTAACACGGGTGCCACGGAAAGATATGTTTTTAGATCTCGCATTGAAAATCCTCCTTTTTTATTGTAATACATATATGATCAGATATATATGTAGATAAGGATCGCTTGTATTTGTACGCGGAATCCCTAACTAAAATGGGTATATATATAACTCCCGGTAGATGATATTTTCCTTTCTTTACAACAGAAAAAGACGTCCACTTACTTTACTGATACAAATTGATTTATATGTTGGGTTAAATTTATAATAATATATAGATATGTAATGTAGTATTATATGAGAATATGTTATATGAGACGAAAAAAAAAAAAGAAAAGACAAGATAAATTGTATATCAATGGAGGAAATAACGATGTGGAAAACAAGACGGGGATTCTCTACAATGACACTGTAGTCCAATTGAAAGGGATGTAGCGCAGCTTGGTAGCGCGTTTGTTTTGGGTACAAAATGTCACGGGTTCAAATCCTGTCATCCCTATCTATTACTTCTCCTATGTGCAGTAATGAAGGATCAATTGAGATCCATGAAAATTGGACATATATAATCCTATATGATACTATATGCATGCAAGATATAGTGGGGTTAAAAATAGAATCCCTTTATTTACGGTCTTTTATATTGTGATAGGAAAGCGCTCTTAGTTCAGTTCGGTAGAACGTGGGTCTCCAAAACCCGATGTCGTAGGTTCAAATCCTACAGAGCGTGATTCTGTTCTTCTTGTTTCGAATTACAATGAAATAACTTTACTAACTTGAGCAACAACTCGAATTTGACCTCCTCCTTTCTTTAATCCGCAGGAGGTCAATCAAAAAAAGAGATGTTACTTAATCAAAGGTCCAACTGATCGCCGCGTCTGTATTGCAAATATGCAGTTACGAATAATCCAGCCAAAGTAATAGGAATTAGGCCTAACACGATTCCAAATAGTAAAACTTCAATCATTTTAATTTGTTTGAAAGGGTAGGTAAAAGGGGGGAGGTAATATCTATCCCTAAATATTAATCCAAATCGCCCATGAATCTCAATAACCAAGAATTTACAATTTACATGGGAAGGAACTATGGACTACCTGGAAT